GTGACAACATACGTAAAAATAATGATTGAAATAATGGTGATGGCAGTAGAATAGGGATATAGAATGGCAGTGTGATAAATAGCACGGATAATACATCATAATAGTCATATAATATAGATAGCAAGGAATATTAATGATACAATACAGTATAGTGCGAGGTCAAGTAGTTTTGTGGTAGGGAAGCAGTGAAATGGAACATTGAGGAAATATATGACAATTATATAAGTGATGAGGGTCGCTAGTAGAAGTGCAGCACAATAAAAAGCAGAGAATGAAAACACGGCAATGTAGGCAATATGAAGAAGAACCTTGATAAGATTGGTCATAATATAGTACTATATGGTATAATACATAATATGTCTTAAACGACATGTGTATAGGTTAGTATAGTACTACACAGTATAATATATCTTAAATGACATATATATATATAGTATACTCTTAATAAATAATATAATATATAGGTTAGTATAGTACTACACAGTATAATATATCTTAAATGACATATATATATATAGTATACTCTTAATAAATAATATAGGATGAAATACGGCAATGTAAATAGTATGAAGAAGAACTTTGGTGTATAATAATGGAGCACTATAGCATAGGATTGAATGAATTGTGTGGTTGGATGTGGGAATGGGTTGGTGTACTGATAAGATTGTTTAATGTTTGGATATTTTTTATTTTCACGTGTATCATCATAGCTAGCATTGTGTCGGTTTAGTTGTTCTCGGATTTTGGGGTTTGACGAGAAATAAACAGCTATTCAGGTTAGTGTTAGTTTTAACGGGGGAGGGGGGGTTTAGATTAAATTTGAGATTGAGATTGAGATTGAGATTGAGATTGAGATTGAGATTGAGATTGAGATTGAGATTGAGATTGAGATTGAGATTGAGATTGAGATTGAGATTGAGATTTGTTGTGATTTTTAGTAAAAGTATATGTCCTACAAGCATTAATTGAATAATACCATATTATAACTTTGCAAGACCAATCAATTTGAACGTAAGTCCAGTTTCACTTAGTTGGCAGGTATCAGTTATGCGGGCCTGAAGACAGAAAGAGAAAAAGAGAACTACTATATGCATTTAAAAGCAGTATATGCCAGGTTATAAATTCAATGTATAGAACACATTAACCAGAGGCCTTTTAAAGGGAAACGAATGGACTTCATTAATGTTATGTGCTTGAAAAAACAACCAGAGGCCAGAATAGATCAGTTATGTACGCCATCATTAAAATGGGCCTGAAACTGGTAATTTAGTATCTTACTTACAAGGGTTGCTTATTTCTCGTGATTAGGTAAATTAAGAAATAACCTAATACTGTAACCATATTCATGGTATTAAACAACAATTTAAGTTTATGTCCTTAAACCATTAATTCAATATTACTTGAATAATATTTGTATTATAAAAATTTATATTACAACCTTAATTAATATGTTTTTAATAAGATTAAGCAGTAATATTACTAGTGATATGCTAGTGGTAAAAAAATGTATGTACTATAATACATAAGAAAGGACATAAGGAGATTTCTCTGTCGGGCACGGCAGAGGTGTTAAGTGTACTATCAGAAGATAGTTTAGTAAAAATTCCGGTTTTGGGGACTGGGGATGGAGGTTTGAATCTCTCCTCTTTTGATTATTCTAGGAAAGTTGTGGTTTTCAGTCTTTGGTTTACAAGACCAATGCTTTATGTTAAGCTACTAGAATATTTTAGGTATAATATTTTGTTTTCAATCGTTCCTGCTATGGGCATGAAGATTAGTAGAATTATGAAGTATGAGGTGGAGGCTACTTGGCCGATAGTGATGAATGGGTCTTCGACTGGTTGGCTTCCAATTCATGTGAGTAGTAATAGGTTGGCTGTTAGGCATCAGAAGAGGGTTTGGCTAAAGGGTCGAAATATAGTTGAGCGTTGTTTTGATGTGTGTAGGGTCGGTATTAGGAATAGTACTAGGATGGAGAATAAGAGGGCAAGTACACCTCCTAGTTTGTTTGGGATGGATCGGAGGATTGCATAGGCGAATAGAAAGTATCATTCTGGTTTGATGTGAGGTGGGGTTGATAGAGGGTTGGCTGGTGTGAAGTTGTCTGGGTCTCCTAGGAGGTTCGGGGAGAATAGTGTTAGGGTCAGTAGAGTGGTTAACATTAAGATTAGTCCTAATAAGTCTTTGTAGGAGAAGTAGGGGTGGAATGGAATTTTATCAGTGCCTGAGTTTAGTCCTGTTGGGTTGTTTGATCCGGTTTCATGTAGGAAGAGTAGGTGAATAATAGCTATTCCGATAATGGCAAAGGGTAGAAGGAAGTGGAGGGTGAAGAATCGAGTTAGGGTGGCGTTGTCTACTGAGAAGCCCCCTCAGATTCATTGTACTAGGGTATTGCCAATATAAGGGATAGCTGAGAGTAGGTTAGTGATGACAGTGGCACCTCAGAATGATATTTGGCCTCACGGTAGGACGTAGCCTATAAATGCGGTGGCTATAACTGTGAGTAGTAGGATAATTCCTGTGTTTCAAGTTTCTTTATGGAGGTATGAGCCGTAGTAAAGTCCTCGGCCGATGTGAAGGTAGATACATATAAAGAAGATGGAGGCTCCGTTGGCATGTATGTTTCGGATGAGTCATCCGTATTGTACATCTCGGGTGATATGGGCTACTGATGAGAATGCTAGCGAGATATTTGGTGAGTAGTGTATTGCTAGAAAAATTCCGGTAATAATTTGTAGGATTAGGCAGATGCCTAGCAGTGATCCGAAGTTTCATCAGGCAGAGATGTTGGAAGGGCTTGGTAGGTCAATGAATGAGTTATTGATAATTTTTATTATTGGGTGGGTTTTTCGTAAATTTATTGCCATTAATGTTTTTGTAGTTGAATACAACGGTGGTTTTTCAGGCCATAAGTCTTGGTTAAAATCCAGGCAAGAATTATGATGTATTTTATGCTTTTGTTTGGGTTTTGTTTTGTTTTTTGGATAGCTGGTGTTTCTTGTAGTTCTTCTCCTTATTATGGGGTATTCAGTCTGGTTTTAGGTGCGGCTTTTGGATGTGGGACGTTGGTTGGGATGGGTGGGTCTTTTGTTTCTTTGATTTTGTTTATGATCTATCTAGGTGGGATGATGGTTATTTTTGCATATTCATGTGCGCTGGCAGCGGAGCCTTATCCTGGTGGTTGAGGGACTTTAGATATAATTATTTATGGGTTGTGCTATCTGATCTTTGTTATGTGGCTTATATTAATGGATTATTCTTGGTGAGGTGCGGAAGGTTTTGGCAATAGTACTGTTGATGGTGATGGGCTGTTTGTTGTTCGTTTAGATTTTAGTGGGGTTTCATGGTTTTATGGTTTTGGTAGTGGAGTGCTTTTAATTGCTGGTTGAGGATTGTTGTTGACATTATTTGTTGTGTTAGAGTTGGTTTATGGGTTGTCTCGTGTAGTGCTTCGTGCAATTAGGATAGAGTAATTAACAGTAGTATAATTGATAGGATAAATGAGGTTATGTAGATTTTGATGAAGCCTTTTTGTGAGGAGGAGATGAGTGTAATTGGGGTAATTTGTGATTTAATTAGGCCTTTTGGGCCGATGTTTTCATATCAGGATATGTCGATTAAGTGGGTTGCAATGTTTTGACTGAATTTTAGGTTGGTTGTTGGGAGTAGGCGATGGGTGAGGATATTGAAGTAGGCTAACAGATTAGAGAGGCTGTGGATATTGGAGGGCTTTTTGGCTGTTTTATTGGTTATTATTGTCAGTTCTAGGGCTAGTAGTAGTCCTAGAATTGTTACTGTTAATGCTGTGATTTTTATGTAGGTAGGTATTGTTATTGGGGGAGTTTTTAGTGGTATAATGTTTAGTGAGATGATTAGTCCGGCGATGATACTGCCTGCAGCTAGGCGAGTAATTGGATTGGTGGCTGTTGGATTGTTTTCGTTTAGTAGTGTTGCGGGGTAGTACCGGGGCAGTCCTGTTTGTACAAATGTTGTGATTCGTAGGCTGTAGATGGCAGTGAATGAGGTTGCGGTTAGTGTTAGGAGTAGGGCTCAGGCGTTTAGATATGATGTGTTTATGGTTTCAATGATGATGTCTTTGGAGTAGAACCCGGTTATAAATGGTATGCCTATGAGTGCTACGTTGCCAATGGTTAAGCATGAAGAGGTAATGGGTAGAGATTTGTGCAGCCCCCCTATTTTTCGAATGTCTTGTTCGTCATTAAGGTTATGGATGATGGAGCCGGAACATAAGAATAGTATAGCTTTAAAGAATGCGTGTATTGAGATATGTAGGAAGGCTAGTTGCGGTTGGTTTAAACCAATAGTTACTATCATAAGGCCTAGTTGGCTTGATGTGGAGAAGGCAATGATTTTTTTGATATCATTTTGGGTGAGAGCGCAGAATGCTGTGAATAGGGTGGTGATGGCTCCTAGGCATAGGCAGATTGATAGGGCTGAGTTGTTTGTAGCTAGGATGGGATGTACTCGAATAAGTAGGAAGATGCCTGCTACAACTATAGTGCTAGAGTGTAGTAGTGCTGAAACCGGGGTTGGGCCTTCTATGGCTGCTGGTAGTCATGGGTGAAGGCCGAATTGGGCCGATTTTCCTGTTGCAGCGAGGATAAGACCAATAAGGGGGAGTAGTGGGGTGGGGTTGGTGCTGGTGATGGCGAGTATTTGTTGCAGTTCCCAGGTGTTTGTGTTTATTGCTAATCATGATATGCTGAGGATTAGTCCAATGTCGCCTATGCGGTTATAAATGATAGCTTGTAAGGCTGATGAGCTTGCTTCTGCTCGTCCCTGTCACCATCCAATTAGCAGGAAGGATAAGATTCCTACCCCCTCCCAGCCAATGAAGAATTGTAATATGTTGTTCGCTGTTACTAGGGTTATTATGGCTACAAGAAAAATTAATAAGTGCTTAAGGAATTTTGTGATATGTGGGTCTGTGGATATGTACCAGTGGGTAAACTCTAAAATGGATCATGTGACGTATAGGGCAATTGGTATGAATATTATTGAATATTGGTCGAATTTGAAGCTTATGGTAATATTAAATGTGGATGTATGTAATCAGTTAAGGTTGGTGATAATTGACTCGGTATCTGAAGAGATGAATATAATTAGTGGAATCAAGGTGGTGAAGAATGCTATTTTTACAGCTGTTTTTGTTTTCATAGTTGGATATGTGGGCATTATTAGGGGTAATGTTAGTATGAATAGTGTCAGGAGGAGTATGGAGTTTGTTAGCAGGGTCATTATACTTTTACTTGGAATTGCACCAAGGGTAGTTGGTTCCTAAAACCAGTGGATTACTTCTATCCTTTAAAAGTGAGAGAGCTGAGGGGCTAATCTCAGGTATAGGAATTAGCAGTTCTTATTGTATGTTACCTCTCTCGGTTTATAAGGAGATTTTAATTCCTATTTTTAGAGCCACAGTCTAATGTTTTTTTTAAAACTATATTAACAATAGAAGGTTCCTCAGGTTAGTTCTGGTTTCATTATTAGTAGAATTATTGGTAGGGCGTGTAGTGCTATGAGGAGGTGTTCTCGTGTGTGGGTTGGGGGGATTGTTTTCATATATGATGGGGTTTGTCCCCATTGTGTTGTAATTAGTATGTATAGGGTATAAGTGGTGGTGATTAGTGTCCCTAGTCCTGTTGTCAGGATAGTGATATTTGATCAATTAAATAGTGAGGCAATGATTGTTAGTTCTCCTATTAGGTTGATGGTTGGGGGTAGGGCTATGTTAGTTAGGCTGGCTAGAAGTCATCATAGTCCTATTAATGGTAATAATAGTTGTATGTTTTGAGTAAGGAGCAGTATTCGACTATGGGTTCGTTCATAGTTTGTATTAGCTAGGCAAAAAAGTATGGATGATGTTAGGCCGTGGGCAATTATAAGTGTTATTGCACCGGTGTGTGATCATTGAGTTTGTATTAGTGTTGCAGCAATGACTAGGCCTATATGGCTGACAGATGAGTAAGCAATTAGTGATTTTAAATCTGTTTGACGCAGGCAGATTGAGCTAGTTATAATTACTCCTCATAGGGCCATTACTATGAATGGGTACGATAGTGTTTTTGATAGTGGGCTTAGCGTTATTGTAATGCGAATAATGCCATATCCCCCCAATTTTAATAGTACTGCTGCTAGGATTATTGACCCTGCGATTGGGGCTTCTACGTGTGCTTTTGGTAGTCATAAGTGTAGTCCATATAGGGGTATTTTGATTATAAAGGCAATTAGTAGTGCGAATCATCATAGTGAATGGGCTCATGAGGTTATTATGGTGGGTTGGTTAAGTTGTATTGTATAGGTGGATATGGTGCCGTTTCGGGTTTGTATGTATGATAGGGCTACTAGCAAGGGTAGGGAGCCGATAAGAGTGTAGAATAGGAAGTAGGTTCCGGCATTTAGTCGTTCTATTTGGTTGCCTCAGCGTGTAATAATTACTAGTGTTGGGATTAGTGTAGTTTCAAATGTAATGAAGAATATAATTAATTCTGTGGTTGAGAAGGCTAAAATTAATGAGATTTGTAGAAAGATGATAGTGGCTGTAAAGGTTCGTTTTCGTGAAATTGGTTCTATGGTTAGGTGGTTTTGGCTAGCTAGGATTATTAATGGAGTAAGTCAGCATGATAGGATAAGTAGTGGGGCTGAGATTCGGTCTACTCCTAAGTAGTGGTTGGAGAAGGTTATCAGTTCTATAGATGGTTTAAATAATTGTAGGCTTAAGAGAGCAACTCCAAAGCTGTAAATTAGTGTAGTTGATCATAGTTGTTTTGGTTTACAGAATGTGATTGTTGGTAGTAGTAGGACTGTTGGGATGATGATTTTTAACATTGCAGTAGATTTAGGTTTTGTAGGTAATCTGACCCATGAGTTCGTGAGGATGCTACTAGTAGTGATAAGCCCATGCCAGCCTCGCAGGCTGAGAAGGATAATATTAATATCGGGGTAAGTATGAGTGAGGATACTTGAAGTTGAATGGGTCATACTGATAGGGAGATAAACAGGGATAGTATTATTCCTTCAAGGCACAGTAAGGTTAAAACTAGATGGGTTCGGTGTAGTGAAAGGCCTGTGATGTTAATGATAAAGGCGGAGTAACAGCTAAAGTGTGCAGGGGTCATTTAATAGCCGTGGAGTTAATCACGATTTACTAAGTCGAAATTAGTAGTCTTTTATTAGATTAGCTATTTACTCTGCTCATTCTAGACCTCCGTGGACTCATTCGTAGATAAAACCTAGTGCTAGTAAGGATAGGATGATGAGGGCTCAGGTAAAAGAGTGGGGTGGGTGTGGGAGTTGAATGGCTCATGGTAGCGGGAGTAGTAGTGCGATCTCTAAATCAAATAGTAGGAATAAGATTGCTACTGAGGAAGAATCGAATTGAGAATGGTAGACGAGCAGATTTTAGTGGGTCAAATCCACATTCATATGGGGTTAGTTTTTCATTATCTGGTTTAACTAGTGTAATTCAATAGTTTAGTGTTGTTAAGATTGTGGATAGGGTTAGAGAGATAATTATAATTGAGATTATTACATTCATTACTTTTCTTTAGGATTAAGCTAAAACTTAGTGATTGGAAGTCACTTGTACTATTATACTAGAAAAGTATGAGCCTCATCAGTAGATTGATACATATAGGAATAGTCATACAACATCTACGAAGTGTCAATATCAAGCAGCTGCTTCGAAGCCAAAGTGATGGGTAGAGGTGAAGTGGTATTTAATTTGTCGTAATAAACATACGGTTAGGAATGTTGATCCAATGATAACATGTAATCCATGGAAGCCTGTTGAAACAAAGAATGTAGAGCCGTATACACTATCGGCGATTGTAAAGGGAGCTTCATAGTATTCTATGGCTTGTAATATTGTGAAATATAATCCAAGTAAAATAGTGAGGCTGAGGGCCTGGGTGGTTTGATTTCGGTTAGCTTCTATTAAGCTATGGTGAGCTCAGGTGATTGTTACGCCTGAAGCTAATAGGACTGCTGTGTTTAGTAGGGGCACTTCAAATGGATTTAGGGGGGTGACTCCTGTGGGGGGTCAGCATCCTCCTAATTCCGGGGTCGGAGCGAGGCTTGAGTGGTAGAAAGCTCAGAAGAATCCAATGAAGAAAAAAACTTCTGATGTGATGAATAGGATCATACCGTATCGTAGGCCTTTTTGTACTGGGGGGGTATGGTGTCCTTGGAAGGTTCCTTCCCGTACAATATCTCGTCACCATTGGAATATTGTGAGTAGTATGATTAATAGGCCTAGGGTTATTAGTAGTGTTGAATTATGGTGGAATCATATTGCAAGTCCTGAAGTTATTAGTAATGCTGCTGCTGCGCCTGTCAGTGGTCATGGGCTTGGGTCTACTATATGGTAAGCATGTGTTTGGTGGGCCATTAGATGTTTTCTTGTAAATAGAGGCTTAACAGTAAGACAAATACGTAGGCTTGGATTATGGCTACTGCTAGTTCTAAAATTGTTAGTAAGAGAAGAGTGGCTATAGCCAGGATGGATAAGGTTATTGTTGTTTTTATTAGGGCTAGTACTGAGGCAGAGATAAGTTGAATTAATAAGTGGCCAGCTGTTAGGTTGGCTGTAAGTCGGACGCCTAAGGCTAATGGTCGGATAAAAAGGCTGATTGTTTCGATTATAATGAGGATTGGGGTGAGTGGGGTTGGGGTTCCTTCTGGTAGTAAATGTGCTAGTGATGTTGTTAATTGGTTTCGAAAGCCTGTAAGTACTGTGGCCATTCATATTGGGATAGCTAATCCTATGTTTATGGAGAGTTGGGTAGTGGGGGTGAATGTGTATGGTAGTAATCCTAGTAGGTTAATTGTCAGGAGTAGGGCTATTAGTGATGTTAGGATAATAGATCATTTATATCCTGTTTTATTGATTGGCAGCATCAAATGTTTTGTAAATAAATTGATTGCCCATAATTGTAGGGTTGAAAAGCGGTTGGTTAGTCAGCGGTTGTTTTGTGTTGGGAGTATGACTGATGGTGTGAGTAGGGCTAAAGTGATTAATGGGATTCCCAGGATTTGTGGGCTTATGAATTGATCAAATAGTATTAAGTTCATGGTCAGGTTCATGGTTTTGTGTTGATGATTTTATTGTTTTTATTTTTATTGGGGGTGTTTGTTGGTAGGTAGGATGAGATTTTTGGTTGAAGGATGATGGCGTATGTTAATCATGTAGATGAGAGGACTAGAAATCATGGATCCGGGTTTAGTTGTGGCATGTCGCTAAGGAGGGTGGGGAGTTCTCTTTTTCTAGCTTAAAAGGCTAGTGCTATCCAATTTAGCTTCTTAGCGTGGTAATTATGATAGTATTAGTGAAGATCAGTTTTCGAAGTGTTTCAGGGGTACAGATTCTACTACGATTGGCATAAAGCTATGATTGGCTCCACAGATTTCTGAGCATTGTCCGTAGAATACCCCTGGACGTATGATAATAAAGGTTGATTGATTTAGTCGTCCTGGCACTGCATCTGTTTTTACACCTAGTGATGGGACTGCTCATGAGTGTAAGACATCTTCAGCTGAAATTAATATTCGAATTGGGGATTCTATTGGTATTACCATGCGATGGTCTACTTCTAGCAGTCGGAAGTATCCATTTGGGAGATCTTGGGCCGGGATTATGTAAGAGTCGAATTCAAGATTTTTGTAATCAGTATATTCATATGTTCAATATCATTGATGTCCTATGGCTTTAATGGTTAAATGTGGGTTGTTGATTTCATCTATTAGGTAGAGAACTCGTAGGGATGGTAGCGCGATGGTGATTAGGACAATAGCTGGGAGGATGGTTCAAATTATTTCTACTTCTTGGGCATTTATGGTATTAGTATATGTTAGTTTGGTTGTTATTATTAACGTGATGATGTAAAGTACAAGAGTGCTAATTAAAAACACGATTATTAGGGCGTGGTCGTGAAAATGGAGTAATTCTTCTATAATAGGTGATATTGCATCTTGAAATCCCAGTTGGAATGGATGTGCCACTAAGTCGTAAAGGGTTTAAACCTATAATTTAACCTTGACAAGGTTAGGTAATTTATTTTACTAACGTCTTAAGAAGGAAACATAAAGGTCATGTGATTGGCTTGAAACTAATTTAAGGGGGTTCGATTCCCTCCTTTCTTGAGTTTGTACGTGGGCTGGTTCTTCGTAGGTGTGGTGGGGGGGTGGACAGCCGTGCAGTCATTCTACATTAGTAGGTGTGAGTTCGACTGTTATTACTTTTCGTTTTGAAGAAAATGCTTCTCAGATAATAAACATTATTATGATTACTGCTACCAGGGAGATTAAAGATCCAATTGATGAAGTAGAATTTCATAGGGTGTATGCATCTGGGTAGTCGGAATAGCGTCGTGGTATTCCAGCTAGGCCTAGGAAATGTTGTGGGAAGAAGGTTATATTAACTCCTGCAAATATTACTCCGAAATGGACTTTTGCTCAAGTTTGGTGTAATGAATACCCGGTAAAAAGTGGGAATCAGTGGGTGAATCCTGCTATAATGGCGAATACGGCCCCTATAGAGAGGACATAGTGGAAATGTGCTACTACGTAGTAAGTGTCGTGTAGTACAATGTCTAAGGATGAGTTAGCTAGTACGATGCCCGTGAGACCTCCAATAGTGAATAAGAAGATAAAGCCAAGTGCTCATAGTATGGGAGCATCTCATTTAATTATTCCTCCGTGTAGTGTAGCTAGTCAGCTGAATACTTTTACTCCTGTTGGGATGGCAATGATTATTGTTGCGGATGTAAAGTAAGCTCGAGTGTCTACATCTATCCCTACGGTAAATATGTGGTGGGCCCATACAATAAAGCCAAGGAATCCAATGGATATTATTGCTCAGACTATTCCTATATATCCAAATGGTTCCTTTTTACCAGCGTAATAAGTAACGACATGTGAGATTATGCCAAATCCAGGTAAGATTAAGATGTATACCTCGGGATGACCAAAGAATCAGAATAAGTGCTGATATAAGATTGGGTCTCCTCCTCCAGAAGGGTCAAAGAAAGTTGTATTGAGGTTTCGATCTGTAAGTAGTATGGTGATACCTGCAGCAAGTACTGGTAGTGAGAGTAGTAGTAGGACGGCTGTAATAAGTACGGATCATACGAATAGGGGTGTTTGGTATTGTGATATGGTTGGGGGTTTTATATTAATTGCTGTAGTAATAAAATTAATGGCCCCTAGAATTGATGAGACACCTGCCAGGTGTAAGGAAAAAATAGTTAGGTCCACGGAGGCGCCAGCATGGGCTAAGTTTCCAGCTAGTGGTGGATATACGGTTCAACCTGTGCCTGCACCTGCTTCAATTCCTGATGAGGCTAGCAGTAGCAGTAGGGATGGTGGTAGAAGTCAGAAACTTATATTATTCATGCGTGGAAATGCTATGTCTGGTGCTCCAATTATTAGTGGTACAAGTCAGTTTCCAAAGCCACCAATCATAATTGGTATAACTATGAAGAAAATTATAACAAAGGCGTGAGCTGTAACAATAACATTGTAAATTTGGTCGTCCCCCAGGAGAGTCCCTGGTTGGCTTAGTTCTGCACGGACTAACAGACTTAATGCTGTGCCTACTATTCCTGCCCAGGCCCCAAAAATTAAGTATAGGGTGCCAATGTCTTTATGGTTAGTAGAAAAAAATCAGCGGGTTAAAAACACAGGTAAGATGGCTGAATGTTCAAGCGTTGGGCTGTAGACCTTTTTATAGGGGTTCAACTCCTCTTCTTATCAAACTCCGTGGTGAAGTTCACACCAAATTGCAAATTTGGAGATATACTTTTGTTAGTGTCGGGGTTTTCCCGCTTTTTATAGAGCGGGAAAAGGTAGGCAAAAGCCCGCTGGATTGGGTGTTTAGCTGTTAACTAAATTGTTATGGGATCGAGGCCCATTTGTCTAGTTAAGGCCTTAGCTTAATTAAAGTGTTTGAGTTGCATTCATGAGATATAAGGTAGAGTCTTATAGGTCTTATCAGAAACTAAGAGGTTCTTGTCTCTTGTTTGAGGCTTTGAAGGCCTCTGGTTTTGTAAGCTTAATCCTAAGTTTCTAGGTGATGGTTAGTAAGGTGGGGGTGATTGGAAGTAGGGTAATGGATAGGGTGGTTATTGGGGCGAGGTAGTGTTTTTGGTTGGTTTTGTGTCGTCATTGTTGTAGGTAGTTAGTAGAGTTTGGGGGTAGCGTGATGGTTGTATAGTATGAGATTCGTAGGTAGAAAAATAAGTTGAGTAAGGATAGAAGGGCTATTATAATGGCAATGATGAGTATGTGATGTTTAGTTAGTTCTTGAATGATTAGTCATTTGGGTGTGAATCCTGTTAGTGGGGGTAGTCCTGCTAGTGATATAAGGGTTAGTATTATTGTAGTGTTTAGTGTTGGAAGTTTTGTTCATGATGTTATTAATACAGAGATTTTGTTAGCCTCTAGAAGTTTAATTATTAAGAATATTGTGGAGGTTATGATGATGTATGTGTAGAATGTAAGTAGTGTGAGTTTGGGGGACATAGTAAGGATTGTGGCTATTCATCCCAGGTGGGTGATGGAGGAAAATGCTATAATTTTTCGTAATTGGGTTTGGTTGAGTCCATTTCATCCTCCAATAATGGCAGATACTATTCCTAGAGTAACTATTAGTGGTGTGTTTATGGATTGGGCGGTTATTATTAGTAGGGATAGTGGTGCTAGTTTTTGTCAGGTAGTTAAAATTAGAGCTGTTATTATAGTGACCCCTTGGAGTACTTCTGGTAGTCAAAAGTGGAATGGAGCTAGTCCTAGTTTGATGGCTAGGGCTGCAGTGAGAATTGTACATGAGATATTGTTGGACATTTGTATGATGCTTCATTGGCCTGATGTTCAAGCATTAATAATGCTGGAGAATAGGATTAATGTTGAGGCGCTTGCTTGTGTTAAAAAGTATTTGATGGCGGCTTCGATTGCTCGGGGGTGGTGTTGTTTAGCGATTAATGGGATGATGGCTAGGGTGCTTATCTCTAGACCTGTTCATGCTAGGAGTCAATGGTTACTGGAAATTGTGAGTAGTGGTCCTATAATTAGGCTTATAGTAACAATTGTGGTTGCATATGGATTCATTAGTATAGGAAGGATTTTAACCAACATTTTCGGGGTATGGGCCCAAGAGCTTGATTAGCTGACTTTACTAGAATGTAGTATAATGGAAGTATGGGGAGTTTTGATCTCTCTGGTGTAGGTTCAACTCCTATTTTTCTAAGGAGACGAGAGGATTGTAACCTCTATTAGTCACCCTATCAAGGTGATCCTTTGGTTCAGGCACGTATCCTATGGTATTGGCGGTAATCCCGATATGGCAATTGGTATTGAGACGTGTCAGATACATAGTGTTAGGGTGATTGGGAGGAAGTTTTTTCATAGGAGATGTATTAATTGGTCATATCGGAATCGTGGGTAGGAGGCTCGGACTCATAGGAATCCTGCTGATAGTAGTATTGCTTTTGATATTAATGATAGGGAGAATAGCTCTGGGATGTTGGTGTGGGCGGGGTTTAGGAATAGGATGGTGGTTAAGGTGTTTATTATTAGGATGTTTGAGTATTCTGATAGGAAGAATAGGGTGAAAGATCCGGCGGAGTATTCGACATTGAATCCTGAGACAAGTTCGGATTCACCTTCGGCTAGATCAAATGGTGCTCGGTTGGTTTCGGCTAGTGTGGAGACATATCATATTATTATAAGTGGTCAAGAGGAGAATATTAGGTATATTGGTTCTTGTGTCACTATGAATGTTTGTATATTAAAGCCTCCTGAGAAGAGGGTTAAGGAAAGTAGAATGACTCCTAGGGTTACTTCGTATGAGATGGTTTGGGCCACTGCTCGTAGAGCTCCTATGAGAGCATATTTTGAGTTTGAAGCTCAACCTGATCATAGGATTGAGTAGACTATGAGGCTGGAGATAGAGATTAAAAATAGGATACCCAGGTTAAGGTCAGCTAGTGGGAATGGAATTGGGAAGGGGAGTCAAATTGATAGGGCTAGTAGTAAGGCTAGGATTGGAGATACGGTAAATAGTATGGTTGATGAGTTTAGTGGGTAGATTGGTTCTTTGATAAATAATTTTATTCCGTCTGCTATTGGTTGTAATAGTCCATATGGGCCTACAGTGTTTGGGCCTTTTCGGAGTTGTATGTAGCCTAATATTTTTCGTTCAGTTAGGGTGAAGAAGGCTACGGCAACTAAGATTGGAGCTATATATATTAGTGGGGTTATAAGGTTGGGTAGTAGTGTTTTTTTCATAATTGGGAAGGGGAGTTGAACCCCTGGGTAAAGGGTTTAGGCCTTTTGCACTTACACCTGGCTCTGCCACCCCAATTAACCCTTATTTTGGGGGTTTAGGATTTTTGGTTTATTATTAGTTGAGTTGTTTTCACTAATGTAAGGGTAAGGCTTGTTTTTGATATTGGCCTTGTCTTTTCGGTCCTTTCGTACTGGAAAAGGCTCAAGTTTATAGATAGAAACCGACCTGGATTGCTCCGGTCTGAACTCAGATCACGTAGGACTGTTAATCGTTGAACAAACGAACCCTTGATAGCGGTTGCACCATCAGGATGTCCTGATCCAACATCGAGGTCGTAAACCCCATCGTTGATAGGGACTCTTGGATGGGATTGCGCTGTTATCCCTGGGGTAGCTTGGTTCGTTGATCAAATATATTGGATCGCTTTGCCGGGAGCACTTTGAATTGTGGTTCTAGGTTTTGAGTAATTCTTTTTCGGAGGTTTTGTTTTGCTCCGAGGTCGCCCCAACCGAAAATAAAAATCAGGTGTTGTTTGGTATATGCCATTAGGTTTGGTGTTAGTAATAGTTGATTTTATATTTGAAGTTCCACAGGGTCTTCTCGTCTTATAATGTTATTCCTGCTTTTGCACGGGAAGATCAATTTCACTGATTATCTGTAAGAGACAGGTGGAGCCTCGTTTGGCCATTCATTCTAGTCTTTATTTAAAAGACAAGTTATTACGCTACCTTTGCACGGTTAGGATACCGCGGCCGTTTAACAATGTCACTGGGCAGGCATTACCCCTAATACTTGTATTTTGCTAGGGGCTATGTTTTTGGTAAACAGTCGGGCTCGCTTTTGTTTGCCTAGTTCCTTTTACAGATTTTAATCTTTCTTGTGCGCGCTCCTGTGTTGGGTTAACAGTTTAGTTTATAGGGTGTTTTAAGTGTTGTTGATTGTATAGTGTTACTGTTAATAATCAGTAGTTTGTCTATTATGATGTAAGCTAGCGCGTTAGAGAAGTTTTATTCTTCTTGTTACTCATTTTAGCATTTGTTCTTCTATTTGGGTAGAATAGCTCAGTATTGTTTGGGGAAAAAAATTTAATGTTGTTATTTGTGGTTAGTAGAGCTTTGACGCTTTCTTTGGTGGTGGCTGCTTTAAAGCCTACGGCGATGTGTTTTAGTGTTTTGTCCTCCATTCTAGGTTGTATCCTTTTTCAATTGGGCTGTACCTCAATTGAATATCTCTTAAACTTTTCTTTTTACTTTGGTGCGCTTAGTAGAAGGTTTAAGGTTGAACTTATATTCTTTTATTGAGCAACCAGCTATCACCAAGTTCGTTAGGCTTTTCACCTCTACTTACAGGTCTCTCCACTCTTTTGCCACAGAGACGGATTTGTGCCCAATGGGGCTGCCTTTAAGTAGCTCACTTGGTTTCGGGGTCTCGGACTTCAGGTCTCTTTGCTTGAGGATGGCTTGCTAAATCATGATGCAAAAGGTATAAGGGTTAAACTTTGCTTTTTGAGGCTTATGAGTGTTTCATTGTTTTTCATCTTTCCCTTGCGGTACTTATCTCTATTGCTCCAATTATCTTTTCTATCTCCTATACTAGGATGGTGAAGAATGTTTTGATTTGTTTCGGTAGGATAATTTTGTTTTGTTGTATTTTTGTTTATTGGTTGGGCTAGGTTATTGCTCAAAATAGTCTAGTTTTAGTGGACATTTTTCAGGTGTAAGCTGAATGCTTTGTGGGTTAAGCTATATTTTGAGTGTTCCAAGTACACCTTCCGGTATACTTACCTTGTTACGACTTACCTCATCTGGTTGCTTATTGCGGTTTATTTATGGGTAATGGTTGTTCGAGGAGGGTGACGGGCGGTGTGTGCGTACCTTAGGACCGGCTTAAATTGGGTATTCTAGTCCCTATTTACTGCTAAATCCTACTTATAGAACTTGTTTCATAGTTCTTTCCGTAAATAATTTCTAGTTTAGAAAATGTAGCCCATTTCTTCCATCCCAGTAAGCTACACCTTGACCTGACTTGTTAGCTGTTGTGCTATTTTGCCTACTTTTATGTCCTTCATAGGGTAGGCTGGTGACGGCGGTATATAGGCGGTATTGGCAAGGGATGGTGAGGTAGATCGTGGATTATCGATTATAGAACAGGCTCCTCTAGGGGGGTTTAAGGTACCGCCAAGTCCTTAGAGTTTTAAGCGTTTTGCTCGTAGTTCTCTGGCGGATATTTTTGTGTGTTAAATATCTGGGTTTATGGCTGAGCATAGTGGGGTATCTAATCCCAGTTTGTGTCTTAGCGATCGTGAGTTCAAATAGTTCTGGTGTATTAAGGTTATTTTCATATTGGGGTAGTTGAGTGCTTTTACGTATAACAGTTGAGTACAGGGTTCTCCTTAGTTTTTTAGATAATTGTTTTAGTCACATTTTACGCCGGTTTTTTGTTAGTTTGGGTCTCTTGTATAACCGCGGTGGCTGGCACAGGATTGACCAACCCTCTTTGTTATGGACTAAGTCAAGCTTACGCTTATTGCTTAATTTTTATCACTGCTGGGATGCCCTTGGGGGTGTGGCAGGGAAGCTAGATGTTTTGGGCTATCATGGTGTGCCTGATATCAGCTCCTTTTGTCTGATGGGGACTATTAGGGTATTTTCACTGGTGTGCTGATACTTGCATGTGTAAGTCTATCAAAAAATAACAGTAAGGTTAGGACCAAATCTTTGTGTTTTTGGGGTATGTGAAGCTGCCCATCTTGACAGCTTCAATGCCACGCTTTGTAATAAGCTACAATAAC